TCCAGATCCAAGTGGTTGTTTCAGGGCCCTTAGCTATTGTCCTTGAAAAATGACCCGGTCTGGCCCATTCCTCAAATGAGGTTTTTATGGGGTCCCTATCTACCAAAATTTTGACTTCTGGTTCCGGCGAACGAATAATCATTGAGTCCTCCTCTTTCCGGACACGACATACAAAGAGACCTGCCAAGCGTCAAGTAATTAATGAACCTCTGAGAGATATTTCAAATGAGTTTATTTTTTATTTATCTTCTATTTCCCATCTCTCTAGTTTCTTTAGTTCTTCACTAGAACAAGTATGATCGGGAAGTCGATCTAAGGCAAGTGTTCGGATCTATTATGACATAGCCGCGAGGCGCTCAACGGACCCTTTTATTATTCTAAAACCTTTCTGGACTTTGTATTGATGTAAAAAACGCTCTTTTTGTTACTCCTATCTAAATTATAAGGTCTTAGGTGGAACTACTTAATTTAATGTTTTACAGAGATTCTAATAATTCGTATTACTATATAGTTATTGGAGGGTATTTTTGATTTATTTCTATTTTCTTTATATATAAAGAAAATAGAAATAAATCATTCAAATTCAAGTCAAAGTTTTTCTTTTTTTTAGTATTAATAGCTAGTAATCTAAAAGAAAGAAATCTAGTCTGTACTCTATTTGTTTATTCTTTAACCGTACGAAATACCCGACAAACACTCTTAGAAGGGATAGAATTCCATTCTTTGATTGGTTCTTCCGATCCTTATTTTATTTAACTCATAGATAGAACATTCAATTTAACAAATAGAATATCACAAATTGGACATTTTTTATTCGAAACGCCTCGTGATCTTCAACCAATTATGTGCTTCAATATAATTACCCGGAGTAAGCGCTATCGCTTGTTTCCAATACTCAGCGGCTTGATCGAACCAAGCCTCCGCAATTTCCGAATCTCCCTGTCGAATGGCCTGCTCTCCCCGGTAATGACAGATCACAGCCATATTATTAAACGCTTGTGGTAAGAATGGGTTTCGTTCTAGTGCCCTAAAATAATATTCTAAGGCTTTCGTATGATCCCCATTACTTGTGTGAATAAGGCCTATGTTATAGAGTATATAACTTCGATCGTAGGGATCAATTTCTAGTCGCATAGCTTCATAATAATTCTGTAAAGCTTCTGCATAATTTCCTTCGGATTGGGCTGACATCCGTTACGGTCGTCATTCGATTAAAAGATAAACGAATCTCCGTTCCAGAACCGTACGTGATATTTTCATATCATACGGCTCCTCCCTTAATATGCATACTGAGAATATTTTTCTCGTTTTTGATTCCATGTATCTATTATTCTCATTATGAATTGAGCGGGGCTAGTGTTTTTGCACGAAATTTCTAGCCAACCTTCCTGCGTGGGAGCTTTTGTTAACATCAACCTTGTTGGTACTAGATAGAAATGGTAACTCCAACAATTTCTTTGTCCTCAACGCCCCCTAATTTCCAGGAATTAGTCACTTCAACAGTCTTTGATGGTTATATGGGTATCCAAGGTACGAACGAGATGGATATTTGTTGGCCCAACCATTCTTTTAAGTCCCAACCCGTAGAGGGGGGGTAAGTCATTTTTAACAAAGCTTTAGTCTTGTTGATTTCTAGGTGTAGTGCTTTTCACCAATGCTGCCTATTAGAACTAGTAGAGTGGGGTTGGCCCGGAATACAGAACCAACAGGTGTAACCTTTCGCTCAATACTAAAACGGCTAGTGGAAGCATATGAGGCTGCATTAATCGAGGATACACGACAGAAGGAATTGTTCTATTTATAAACTTCACCTTCAAGAAGCGTAGATTTTTTTCAACAATCTATCAAAAAAATGATTTTTGATTCTTTCTCATAAGAATAATAAGAATAAGACTGGGGTAAAAAAAAGAATCAAATCACACCATCTCTGTAATAGGTAAATGCCTCCTTTTCGCCCGAAGTTGTTGGAATTATTCGTAATAAAATATTGGCCACAACCGAAAAGGTCTTATCAATAAAATTTCCATTTATCCGTGATCTAGGCATAGGTACCAATCCATTCTAAAATTCTTTTCATTCCCCCTCTAGGGGGAAAATGACCCTACAAAGAAAGGAATTGTAAAATACGAAATAGCATAAAAAAGATTCAGTAAAAAAAACAGAAATTCAATATCAACAAATAAAATGTAAAGATGTGAACCCTCTACTACGACTCATATTAAAAGACTCAAATTGCTCCTTTTTGTAGGAAGAAAAAAAGATTTGGAGACAATTCGAAGTTATCCTATAGTATACGAACGGCCGAACTAGTCCTATTTCATCGAAGCTGAAGAATCAAGTCATTTTTCCTATCGATTCACTTTGGTTGGATTAGGATCCAAAGAGGGGGGAAATAAGCGAATAACTCTTCTATAATCTAAATGGAATAACCGTCTATTTTGTTTGTGTTATGTGCATAGTGAGTAGATACTATACAACCAAATAGCCCCAGGATGAGTCATGTATTTGTAAAAGATCTATGAAATAATCACCTTTTTGGTGAAAACTTCAAAATAAATGCATTTTCTAAGTTTTATGAAATCGTCGTTTAAATGGAATCATAATCGAAAGGTATCCATTAATCATAGTCTAAAAAACATAAACCCATCAATCCGTTGATTCCTTCCAATTCATTGATTTATTGATTTAATCTCGTATAAATATCATATCAGATCAGATATCAGACAAGGGCGGAAACGTCATCTTCGCAAATATGAAAAATATCTCTTTTCAATTTTCCCAAGAAAAAACTTTTTTATTTGAATACCCGAGCCTTGAAAAGATCTTGACCAAAAATGGGATCTTTTTTTAGTTAGAATTGGTTGGTTGTGCCTTACCTAGCCAAGCCCCCCCCAAAAAATAGGAATAACTCGCTATTCGTTCGGTTCCTGGGTCATAATTGTTGTGTAGGAGAGGTGGCCGAGTGGTTCAAGGCGTAGCATTGGAACTGCTATGTAGACTTTTGTTTACCGAGGGTTCGAATCCCTCTCTTTCCGTACCTTCACCCAACTCAACAACAGCGCCGACCGTAACAAATTAACCAAGAGGTATATCCTTCTTTCTATCTTTATATATATTCTAGATTCTAGATATATATATTTTCGATTTCGAATTAAATTACTGCGATATGTAAAATAATGGAATAAGGTCGACAAGAAAAAAAATCTCTGTCGATCTACGATACATGAGTGGGAAAAATCCGAATCAAAACCCTTACCTTAATCTTAAATCCATTTAGTTTGGGGAAAGGAGGCTCATTTTTCCGAAACCTTTTCTAAACCCTTTTATTTAAGGTAGGCTTAAGTCTGACGGGAATAATATTCTACGACCAGCAATTCATTTATTTTCAAACCGACCCACTTATTATCTATTATTTGATTGACTACTCCTTTATATGGGAATGGGTGAAGAGTTAAATGTTTTGGCAATTCCTCACTGTGGGATGAATCCAGATAATTTTGAACGAGAGCTTTTGATTTTTGCTTATCCCTCGCCATAACAATGTCGGTGGGTTTGCAACGATAACTTGGTATATCTACTATACGACCATTAACTAAAATATGTCTATGATTAACCAATTGGCGGGCTCCAGGAATAGTCGGCGCCATACCCAATCGAAAAAGGATGTTGTCCAAACGCATTTCAAGTAATTGGAGTAAAACCTGACCTGTTGACCCTTTGGCTTTTCTCGCGATACGGAAGTATTTAAGTAATTGTCGTTCTGTAATACCATAATGAAACCGTAATTTTTGTTTTTCTTCTAGACGAATACGATATTGAGATCTTTTCCCGGAACGTGATGGGTTTCTAAGATCTCTAGGCTTTTTATTAGTCAGTCCTGGTAAAACCCCCAGACGTCGTATTTTTTTGAAACGAGGCCCCCGGTAACGCGACATAAAAACTCCTTATTTATTGTTATTGATTGATTGATATTTCATTTTTATATTAAAACTGAACGAAATCCCCTGAAGTATTCTCTTGATTGGACTAGAACGACTAATGGCACTAGACGGAAAAGTGAGATTAAAGATGTACGTATCCGAAGTTCCTCCTTGTTTTTGTATTAAAATGCATTATTCATTATTTTATTCTTGTATTTTCAATTTCATTTATGAATTTTATTTTCATATTTGAGTCTTTCAATTTTTATCATTTTTGTAATTGTATTTTAGTATATATATACATTAATATACATTAATTTCATTTTGATTTATTGTATATATTTTTTTATTCTTAGTTCAGTTACTATTTAGTCTTGAAGTTTTGTTGTATATTCTTTCGATTCTATTCCCTAGAATAGAAATTAGAAATAGAATAGAAAGAAAGCAAAAACATAGAATTACATTTTCTTAATAGAATCAAAATGAAGTAATAAAAATATAAAATAACGAATCGAATAATATACAAACCAATATATATAAAACCATCGAAAAGAAAAATACGAAAAAGGATCCGTTGAGTTGTTCTGCCGAGACATAAGAAAGCGTCGACCTTTTGAAAAAGGAAAGGTGTCTTTATTCTTTCATTTCCAAGAAACAGAATCGTATAAAAAATAGAACAAATAGAGAAAAGCCGGCTATCGGAGTCGAACCGATGACCATCGCATTACAAATGCGATGCTCTAACCTCTGAGCTAAGCGGGCTCACATAAGAGAAACTTTACATGCATAATAATTCCAAAAACTAGATCTTAGCTATTAACTATTTATAAATCATAAAAAATAGAAAATAGAAATCGATTTCAAACCTATATTGAAGTAAATAGAGTATAGAAATAAGATAAAGATTCCTATACCGATTTAGAATTTGATATTTATTACATTCCAATCCTAACAATTAGAATAATACATTTATCTTTTTTTATCAATCAAAAAATTTTAAATTTAGAATTTAATATACATTTATTTAGAAATCTTAATTTAATGAAAATGGGAATATATATATTATTATATTCTAATTATTATATTATTATAAAAAAATTTTTCAATTTGAATTCAATTATGAGTTCTATCTATAAAAATTCATTAATTCATTTGAATAAAATCAAAAAATGATAGATAGAAATCTTAATTTAATGAAAATGGGAATATATATATTATTATATTCTAATTATTATATTATTATAAAAAAATTTTTCAATTTGAATTCAATTATGAGTTCTATCTATAAAAATTCATTAATTCATTTGAATAAAATCAAAAAATGATAGATAAAGGTTTCAGATCAGAATAAAACATTCCGGTTGCTTTTATTTGAAAACTAAGACAAAAAAGAATCGATCCTTTGAGTATTTCAACTTTCATGGTAAAATGAAAAATAGGTTCATATCTATAGTGATAGATATCCGTCTATATTGAATTGAAGATAAAAAAGCGATAGAATTCTTTCTGGTTGGCCCATATCAAATATGAGCTACCACCAGAAATGAAAGAAAATAGGCAAAACAAAAAAGTATGAAATTCCTTATAGAATCGAATTTAAAGGTTCCGGTATAAAAAAAGGATTCAAAAAGGGAAAGTACATCACACTGAAATCTTCAGCATACAAAAAAGAGGGGATATGGCGAAATCGGTAGACGCTACGGACTTAATTGGTTTGAGCCTTAGTATGGAAACTTACTAAGTGATAACTTTCAAATTCAGAGAAACCCTGGAATTAAAAAAATGGGCAATCCTGAGCCAACTCCTGCTTTCAAAAAGGAAAGAAAAAGGGGATAGGTGCAGAGACTCAATGGAAGATGTTCTAACAAATGGAATTGACTGTCTTGCGTTGTAATATGTTATAAGAATTCTTCGATCTAAACGCCAAAAAGGATGAAGAAGAAACCTGCATAGGTACTTAAATAGAAAGACTATACTATGATATAATAAAAAATACAAAAATATTGATGACGAACCGAAATTTTCTTTTATGAATATGAAAAAAATGGAAGAATTTTTTTGAATCGATTCTAAGTTGAAGAAAGAATCGAATATTCGTTTATTAAATTAAAGCATTTACTCCACAGTTTGGTATATCTTTTGAAGAACCGATCCATCGGATGAGAATGAAGATAGAGTCCCATTCTACGTGTCAATCCCGACAACAATGAAATTTATAGTAAGAGGAAAATCCGTCGACTTTATAAATCGTGAGGGTTCAAGTCCCTCTATCCCCAAAAAGCGCATTTGATTATCTAACTAATTATCCTCTTTTTTTGTTAACGGTTAAAATTAAAATTGGGTCTCTTCCTAAAGGTATTCGAGCAGAAAATTGTTGATCTTATCAACAGTCTTGTGATATAAATTATACATGAATTTGAGCAAGGAGTACTCCACTCATTTGAATGATCCCCAATACATATCATTACTCGTACTAAGACTTACATACAAAGTCTTCCTTTTCAAGATCCGGGAAATTCCGGGGCCTAGATAAGACTTTGTAATACCCTTTCACCTTTTTAATTGACATAGACCCCAGTTTTCTAATAAAATGAGTAGATGATGCGTAGGGAATGGTCGGGATAGCTCAGTTGGTAGAGCAGAGGACTGAAAATCCTCGTGTCACCAGTTCAAATCTGGTTCCTGGCACACGATTCATTTGGATGAGTATCCATTTTTAAAAAATGGATATGGATCTATATGCATTAATCGTATAGATCCTGCACATACGTAACTTATTTCTCTAGGTGTCTATAGATCTACCCCACCTATAAAATAGATGGGTAAAGAGTATATAAAAGGGGTGGAAAAGGGTTTGGTTTTTTTCGTTTTTTATTTGTTGTTTATACGGATTCGAAAAAGTTTAATTTGTTAATTAGTTGAAAGACGAAAAAGTCTAGGGGGTAAATAAAATAAAGGATGAGAGTAGACAAGATGTATATCAGATACAGTACAAAAAAATCCGACTTCCTCTCATTGCTTTTTTTCTATTTCTGCATTTCCCCCCTAAATTGCGTGACTTTCTACAGACCATCTAAACGATGTTCGATGTTCGCGGTACAAAGTTCATGATACAAAAATTGTTTGGTTCATTCTATTGGCTTAGCTCATTAAAAAGAAAAGTATCTTCCCAACTTTCCAATTTGCATTCCTAAGTAGAACGGGGTGTACAAACATTTCGTATATTTAGAATTTAGAATATCTATTTGTTTAATTTGCAATTCTTGAAGTGAATATAAGTTTCTTATCAGTTAATAAGCATCTTGTATTTCATAAAAATTGGGGGCAATATAATCTTTCCGTAAAGGCCATCCTATCCAACTTTCGGGCATTAAAATGCGTTTCAGGCGTGGATGATTATCATAAAGGATTCCCAACATATCATAGGATTCCCGTTCTTGAAAATCCACACTTTTCCAAACCCAGAAAACAGACGGAATTCGAGGGTTCCTCCTTGGGGCAAATACTTTTATGCATACCTCTTCTGGTTGATCCACACCGGATTCTATTCTCGTAAGATGGTACACACTAGCTAACATCC